AATAAAGTAAGCTAAAAATCAAGCTAGTGGGTTCATACCCCAAAAATGAAAAGTATTTCCTTTATTAATATTTTTTAAAAATTTTATAAAATGAATAATTTTATTGACCATTATAGTCACCCTATCCTCTAGATATTGATTTATTTACTGATTAATAATAGAAATAAATTTGTTAATATTTTTACCCATTATAAATTCAAAAAAGAAAAATAATGCCAATTGTCTAGTTACTTATTTTGTAATTCAAGCATTTTCATCAACATTATTTTTTTTTAGAAGAGTCTGCTTCAGGATATTAAATCTTTTCTTTTTTGAATTTATAATTATAATTTCCATTATAATCAAGCTAGCCGTAATTCCTTTTCATTTTTGGCTAACAAGTTTGAGGGAATTAATTAACTATAGCTCTTTGTTTATAATTTTAACCCTCCAAAAAATTATTCCTTTGTTCATTTTAATAATAAATAAATTAGAAATAATAGTTCTATTTGCCCTAATCTCTTCAATTTTTGGCTCTTTACTTTTATTTAATTTAAAAAGATTAAAAAAGATTTTAATCTTTTCTTCTATTTCACATCAAGGTTGATTAATGATCCTTTTAGCAATAAACAGAAATTTTTGACTTTCTTATATATTTATTTATTCACTCTTAATTTATAAAATTTCGAAAATTTTCGAAAAAAACAACTTTTTACTTACAAATAGTTTTTTTAAAAAAAAAAATTCAATTAATGAAAAAATCTCTATTGCCACCCTAATACTATCTTTAGGGGGAATACCCCCTTTCACTGGTTTCATAATGAAATTTATTTCAATTCTTATTATTGTCAATAACAGCATTTATGTTGTAATAATCCTTATCTTATCGTCCATTATTAACATTTTCATTTACCTTCGAATAATCAATGTCAACCTATTTTTAAATTTAATTTTTTTAAGTAAAAAAACTTTTTATAACTATTATAAAAAAAGAGCCCTTTTATATATAAATTTATTTATTTCTATCTTTATTTTAAACATTGTTATATTTTAACCAAGATTTTAAGTTAACCGTTAAACTATTTACCTTCAAAGTAAAAAATATTACAAAATTAAATAAATCTTAGCAAAAGGAATTATCCATAAATAAATTTACAATTTATCGCCTCACTATTCAGCCATTTTACCGCGATGATTATTTTCTACAAATCATAAAGACATTGGAACAATATATTTAATTTTCGGAAGATGGGCTGGGATTCTAGGCTTGTCAATAAGAATCTTAATTCGAATAGAATTAGGCCAACCCGGGACTTTAATCGGCAATGATCAAATTTATAATGTAATTGTCACTGCTCATGCATTTATTATAATTTTTTTTATAGTTATGCCTATTATAATTGGGGGCTTTGGAAATTGGCTAGTCCCTATCATATTAGGAGCCCCAGACATAGCGTTTCCTCGAATAAACAATATAAGATTCTGACTTTTACCCCCTTCTTTATGTTTACTCCTAAGATCTTCATTAGTCGAATCAGGGGCAGGAACAGGGTGAACTGTTTACCCTCCTCTTTCATCAAATTTATCACATTATGGCCCCTCCGTTGACATAGCAATTTTTTCTCTCCATTTAGCAGGTGCCTCTTCAATTCTAGGTTCAATCAATTTTATTACTACAATCATCAATATACGGTCAATTGGAATAACATTAGAACGAATACCGCTATTTGTCTGGTCAGTTTTAACAACAACAATTTTACTTCTTTTGTCTCTCCCAGTTCTAGCTGGGGCTATTACAATATTATTAACAGATCGAAACTTTAACACTTCATTCTTCGACCCCTCAGGAGGGGGAGACCCAATTTTATACCAACACCTTTTTTGATTTTTTGGCCACCCAGAAGTTTACATTTTAATTTTACCTGGTTTTGGTATAATTTCTCATATTATTTGTTTTCACACGGGGAAAAAAGAACCCTTTGGGAATCTAGGTATAATTTACGCTATACTTGCTATTGGATTGTTAGGATTTATTGTATGAGCTCATCACATATTTACAGTAGGAATAGACGTCGACACACGAGCTTATTTCACTTCAGCCACAATAATTATTGCAGTCCCTACAGGCATCAAAATTTTTAGATGATTAGCCACCCTTCATGGGTCTAATATTAAATTTAGCTCCCCAATACTTTGAAGACTAGGATTTATTTTCTTATTTACAATTGGGGGCCTAACAGGAATTATACTGGCTAATTCATCCATTGATATCATCTTGCATGATACTTACTATGTTGTAGCCCATTTCCACTATGTCCTTTCTATAGGAGCTGTATTCGCTATCATAGGAGGGATTATCCATTGATTTCCATTAATATTTGGATTCAATTTCAATACTATTTTAACGAAAAGACAATTCATTATTACTTTCGTCGGAGTAAATTTAACATTCTTTCCACAACACTTTTTAGGTCTAAGAGGCATACCCCGGCGATATTCAGACTATCCTGATTTTTATTCAAAATGAAATTTTTTATCTTCAATCGGCTCGCTAATTTCTTTCACTGGAGTAATCTTAATAATTATTATTATCTGAATTTCCATAACAGAAAAAAAGATAATCTTTACGCCAACTTCTCCTTCCTCTTCAATTGAATGAATAATAAACTTTCCCCCTTCAGAGCACACCTTTAGGCAAAACAATATCATTATTAAATAACTCTTAACAACCTATGATAACTTGATCCCAAATGTCTTTTCCTGACATAAATTCACCCATCATAGAACAAATGGCATTTTTTCATGATCATTCAATAATAATTATTATTTCCATTACAATCATTACTATATATATAATTATTAACATTATAATAAATTTGTTTACAAGACGTTCAATAATAGAAGGGCAAGAAATTGAAATTATTTGAACAATAATCCCAGCAATTACTTTAATTTTTATTGCTATCCCCTCTCTCCACCTACTTTACTTAACGGATGAAATTTTTAAAGCCCAAACTTCTATCAAAATTATCGGCCATCAATGGTATTGATCTTATGAATACTCTGACTTCAGCAAAGAATTTGACTCGTTTTTACTCCCTGAAGAAGATTTAAATTTAAATTCCTTTCGTCTCTTAGAAACAGATAATAATTTAATAATCCCGTTCAATACAATAATTAAATTCTTAATTACATCAGCTGACGTAATTCATTCCTGAACTGTTCCATCTCTAGGTATAAAAATAGATGCCATCCCTGGGCGCCTTAACCAAACATTCTCAATTGCCAATCGCCCTGGGCTTTTTTTCGGCCAATGTTCAGAAATTTGTGGCGCAAATCATAGATTTATACCAATTTCTCTTGAAGTAACAAAAATAAATAATTTCATAAATTTTATTTCAAAATAACATTGAATGGCTGAAATTTTAAGCAGTGGTCTCTTAAACCATCCATAGTTATTACTTTCAATGAAAAATCTAGTTAAAAAATAACAAAAGAATGTCATTCTTTAATTACTTCATGGTGATTTTTAATTCCTCAATTATTCCCCATAAACTGATGCTTAATAACATTTCTCATACTTAGATTAATAACAATTATAATTATGCATACCTACTTTTTTAAAATTAACTTCAATATTTCAAAAAAAGAAAAAAATATTAAAAATAACCCCCTGTCATTCAAATGATAAATAATCTTTTCTCCATTTTTGACCCCTCCACAAGCTCAATTTGTAGAAACAATTGATTAACAATTGTCTTTTGAGTTTTTTTAATCCCAAACTCCTATTGAATCTCTTCTTCATTATTTCTAACCTCCTGAAAAATTCTTTTTATAAAACTTTTTCAGGAGGTTAGAAATAATCTTTATACTCATAAAAAGAAAAATTTAATTTTTTTAATTATAATTTTTTGCTTGATTTTAATTAGTAATTTTTTTGGCCTATTCCCTTTTATTTTTACCCCTTCTAGACATTTAATTTTTACTATATTTTATTCCTTCCCTATTTGACTAGCCTTGATCATTTTTGGTATTTTGAACAAATTTAATATAATAATAGCCCATTTAGTGCCTTTAGGCTCTCCTTTTGTACTCAGTTTTTTTATAGTGTTGATTGAAACTGTAAGAAATTTAATTCGTCCAATTACTTTATCTATTCGATTAACTGCTAATATAATCAGAGGTCATTTACTTATTCATTTACTTTCATCCATAATAACAGAATTACATTTTTTTACCTTAATATCTTTGATTATGTTTATACTATTAATCTTAGAAGCTGCCGTAGCACTAATCCAAAGTTTTGTTTTTATAACATTGATTTCTTTATACATTAATGAAATTTAACCTATGATATTTCATCCTTTTCATTTAGTGGAAAAAAGGCCATGGCCTTTATCAAGTTCAATTTCGGCTTTTTCATTGACTTTAGGTTTTGTAAATTATTTTTCTTATAAAAATAGCATCTTAATTTATTTTTCTATGCTAATTTTATTTTTATCATCATATCAATGATGACGAGATATCTCTCGTGAAGCTTCCTTTCAAGGATTCCACACTTTCTTCGTTCTAAGAGGACTAAAACTGGGAATAATTCTCTTTATTTTATCTGAAGTGTTTTTTTTTATCTCTTTTTTTTGAGCTTTCTTTCACAGAAGTTTATCCCCAAACGTAGAAATTGGTAGATGTTGACCCCCTAAGGGTGTTGTCCCATTTAATCCCTTTGAAGTCCCTTTATTAAACTCAACTATTTTGATTTCTTCGGGGATTTCTGTGACTTGATCACATCATGCAATTGTAAACGGAAATTACAAATCTTCTTTATTTTCCTTAGGAATAACAATTTTCTTAGGCATTTTATTTACTCTATTTCAGGCATTTGAATACTTCCAAGCTCAATTTAGGATTACAGATGGAATTTTTGGTTCAACTTTTTTTTTAACCACTGGTTTTCATGGCCTACATGTAATTATTGGGACTACTTTCTTAATAGTAACTTTTTTTCGGGTTAAGAGTAACTATATTTCAATTAATCATTTTTTTGGGTTTGAAGCAGCTGCGTGGTACTGGCATTTTGTTGACATTGTCTGATTATTTTTATTTACATTCATGTATTGATGAGTTTATTGCTTAATTAGTATAAGAAAGTACAATTAATTTCCAATTAATAAGTTTAATTTAAATTAAGCAATTTTTGAAACTCTATATGTTGTATTGTTTTTAGTGGGGATAATTTTTCTTTGTTTTGTAAGTCTAGTTTTTAAAAACTTACAAAACAAAGAAAAATTATCCCCCTTTGAATGTGGTTTTGACCCCTTTTCGATGACTCGTGTGCCTTTTTCTTTAAAATTTTTTTTTATTGCAATCATTTTTTTAGTTTTTGATGTTGAGATTATTATTATCATACCTTTTCCTTTATTATTATTTAATAAAAACGTGTTTTTTTTTATTTCTTTTTTTTTAATTAATTTAATTATTCTGCTTGGTTTAATTTTAGAATGAAAAAGGGGGATGATTGATTGAATAAAATAAATGAAGAAGAAAAGTATTTAAAATTTATAAAATCTAATTTGCAATTAGAAATTGACTTTCCTTTTCTGTAAGTTTAAAATAAAGCGATACCAAATTGCATTCAGTTTCGGCCTGAATTTAGAAGATTTTCTATTTTTTAATAGAAGCCAAATAGAGGCTATTCACTGTTAATGAATCGACTGAATTTTCCTATTAGGATTAAATTAAAATAAGCTTCTAACTTACTAACAATGGGAATCCATTTTAATCCTTTTTAAATGGTGTAATTACAACACGTAACATTTTCATTGTTGAGTTTCTGAGGTGATTTAAAATTCCAAAAATTGATGCAAAAACTGTTTGAGTATATATGAAACATAAATATCATATAAAAAAAAAAAAAAATAGTTAAAGGTAGAATAGTTTTTCATGCTATTATCATTAATTTATCATAACGGTAACGGACAAATGTTCTTCGAGCTAAAATAAACAAAGCCATAAGGGCTAAGGTAGCTAAATTCATAAATTTCATAAAACCAAAAAATATAAAATTTGTAAGCATTCTAGCCAAAATAATTATTCCATACTCCGCTATAAAAATTATAGCAAATAACCAAGATCCATACTCAATGTTAAAACCTGATACTAGCTCTGATTCCCCTTCAGCTAAGTCAAAAGGAGTCCGATTTGTCTCTGCCAGTAAAATAATTATTCATATTAATAGAATAATTGTAAGACCCAAGAATATTCTAAAGTTTTCCTGAATTCAGGAAAACTTTAGAATAGAAAAACTTTCAATAAAAAAGGCTAAACTAATTAATATTATTGCTATACTCACTTCATAAGAAATAATTTGGGCAAAACCGCGATACGCTCCGATTAAGGAGTATTTTGAATTCGAAGACCAACCCCTTAATAAAATTGCATAGCTTCTTAGGCTTGAGATGCATAAAAAATATAAAAGTGAAAAATCGAGATGTATAACATTTCTTGAAAAAACAAAAATTAATCATAATAGTAATATTAAAATGATTCTTAAAATTGGTGAAGTTAAGTAAATAATTATATTCATATAAAATATAAAGTTTATTTCTTTTGAGAATAATTTCAAAGCATCTCTAAAAGGTTGAAAAATCCCTAGAATTCCTGCTTTATTAGGCCCCTTTCGTATCTGACAATAACCTATAATTTTTCGTTCTAATAAAGTAAAAAATGCAACACTTAAGAGAGCCGAGATTAATAAAATTAAGAATATAATTAAAGTCAAAATTATTAAAGGAATACATATTTCATAGAGGAAGCTTAAATTCCTTACATTTTTCTGCCACTTTAATAATTCCAAAAATTGATGCAAAAACTGTTAATCTTAATAAATAATTTATTGAAAATATTCCTTTCGTACTAATTCCCAGAAAAATATTAATTAAGATAGAAACCAACCTGATTCACATCGGTCTAAACTCAGATCATGTAGGAGTTTAAAAGTTGAACAAACTTCTTTATTTAACTTCTTCATTAAATAAGAATCCTAATCCAACATCGAGGTCGCAAACTATTTTGTCTATAAGAACTATCAAAAATTATTACGCTGTTATCCCTAGAGTATTTTAATCATTTAACCAATAATATTGGTACTTTTCTATAAAAAAAAAAGTTGAAAATCTTTTTTAATCGCCCCAATTAAATTTTTATTAAAATCTTTAACCCCATTTTGAAAATAAAAATAAAAATTCTTAGGGTCTTCTTGTCCTTAATCGATATTGTTGTTTCTTCACAAACAAAAATAATTTCAATTTTTAATTTCAAAAAAGATTTTCTTTGTTAATCCCTTCTCTTAGCATTCAATTAAAATCTTATTTCAATACCTTTGTATAGTCAAAATACTACAGCAATTTAAATAAAATCATTGAGCAGAATTTACATTTAATATTAAAGTCTAAATGAAATGTTTTTATTAAACAGACAAAAAAATTTGTTGCCGAATTCTTTGAAATTATTTCAATTTTAAAAATTTTATTTAAGTTTTAAAATTCATTACTAAAATATATTTTACTTATAAATTCATTTTTAGTAGAAATTAACATTAATTCCTATTTTAATAAAAAATTAAAGTTTTACTTTAATTTTTAAATTATTTTTAAAAATTTAAAAGATAATTTTACTCCTTTTTAATTATAAGTATAAAATTTATATTAATTTTTTTTTAGCTTATCCCAAAAAAAATGGCTTGTTTCGCTAAATATTACTTATCAAAAACAAGCAAAAATTTATTTTTTAAAAAAAAACTAGATATCCTAAATTTTGAAAAGAATTTCACTTCTAAAAAAGTTTTTTTAATTTTTTGCAATAAATTAATTAAAGCTTATTTAGATCAATTTAATTCGAGAAAAATAAATTTTTATTTTTTTTTGAATTTCCCTTATGCTAAAGGTACAAAACATTTACTTTTTTTTTAAAAAAAAATCCTTTACAGTTCAAAATTTACATTTTTTTGTGTAAAAAAAGGTTTTTATTTGTAACAATACCATTAATTCTTTTTAAAAAAATGGTAAATTCTATTTACAAAATTTTCATTGTAAGTGAAATATCAATATAGATTTCATTTTTTAAAACACTTTCCAGTATTTTAACTTTGTTACGACTTATCTTTAAAAAAGAGCGACGGGCGATATGTACATACTTCAGAGCTTCATTCAAAATACCATTTTATTGAATTTTTACTTTCAAATCCTAAAACAATTTTTTAAAAAATTCCAAAAATCTTCTCTTCTTATAAGTAATGTAATTCACTTCAGCCTAAAATTTGAGTTGCACCATGACTTAAATTGTTTCTTTAAATCAATTTTTTTAAAAAACATTAGTAATATTTATTAATTATTACTTTAATAGTGGTATACAAACTGAATTGACTAATATTAGTAAGATTCAGGTGTTTTATCCATTAAAGAGCAAATTCCTCTGAAAAGCTTGAAGTACCGCCACAATTTTTTGTTTTCATACATATTATCTACTAACAAATTTTAGCTCATTAATAAAAGGGTATCTAATCCTTGTCTTATTCTTTGAGTTTTCTTTTCAATTTTTTGAAAAAAACTTTTTAAAAAATTTCACCTTTTTTAAAAAAAAAAATAGTTATCTTTTTTTGAAAATTATTTTCAAAATAAAATTCTTATTTGTTTAACCGCTGCTGCTGGCACAAAATTAGCTAAGTTTTTTATTAAATTGCAATAATTTTTAATTATTAAATAAATTTTATTTTCTAAATTTATTTTTTTATAAAGTTTATAAAAAATTTAATGGAATTATTTATTAATTAACCAAATCTAATTAGCCAGACTTTGGACTTCCAGCATTAAACAGGTAACTTGATAGAAATAAGATTCCAAACTTGTGTCTATCGGTTATCTCAGCATATAAAAGAGAGGTATGTTAAATTTTACGGGTAAATCTCGCGGTATTTAAATATAAACTGATTTTGAGGTAGATGCCATCATCTTTTTTTTTCCCCGAATTTATTATTTAATAAATGTGTGTACGACTTAGTATGACCCTTTGTTACATCTATGCGGTCCAGTAGATGTGATAGACGGAAGTCGCCCCTTATTTACAATAGATGTAATCATACTTTCGTAAAGTAAAATGCCTGAATTCTAAAGGGCTATCTTGATGGGATAAATTATGTATACTATACTTTTACTAAAAAATATTTAAACTGTATTAACTTTAATAATTATTAATTATTTCTAAAAAAATCAAAATTTTTTGTGCATTTACACTAAAAGTTAGATATCTCTAAAAAGTATATTTTTACATTTTCAGTGTAATGTTTTTTTTAAACTATAAAGATATTATATTTTATATAAAAAAGATAAAGGCTACTATCAATAAGGTTATAATAGTTTTATCAAAATTTTTGCCTTCCAATAATAAATTTAAATTTCAAAATTTACTGAAATTATTATTAAGTATCGAAGGCCCTGATAATTCTATTCAAGTTCAATCTCTTATTATAATTGTTGACATATTTTTCCTTTTGATTAAAAAAATGTATCTTGTTAAAAAAGAGAGATTTCAAATTTTTGAAAAAAAATCTATTTTTTTACCAAAATTTATTTTTTTTTTTAATAAAAAAAAAAAATAAATAGATATAGCCATTAAGAATATTGTAAAACATTTAGAAAATGCCGTAATAAAAATTATTCTAAAATTCGGGCAAATTAGTCAATTTAAAATTCTTCCGGAAATTAGTATAATAAAACAAAGAGATAAGATAGGATAAATTATATAATTGTCTAAATGGAATTTTCTTAGAAATAAATTAAAAGAACTCTTCAACAAAAGTACATAAATTACACGAGAACAATAAAGAAAAGTCAATGCAATACCTAAATAAAAAATTGAAATTAAAATTAAATTATTTAATTTAAAAATAAAAAATTCTAAAATTAAATCCTTTGAATAAAATCCACCTAAAAATGGAAAACCTATTAATGATAATATTGAAATGAATATACATCTTGAAACGCAAGGCCTAACGTTAAAAAAATTTCCTAATATTCGGATATCCTGGACACCTTGAAAGGAATGGATTACTAATCCTGCGCATAAAAATAATATAGATTTAAAAATTGCATGTATAATTAAATGAAAAAATGCTAATTCCGTTATGCTTAAAGATATTGCTACTATTATTATTGACAATTGTCTAAGAGTTGAAAATGCAATAATTTTTTTCATATCATTTTCTAAAAATGCATTTAAACCTGCCATTAATATTGTTAATAGAGAAATTTTCATTAAAATTAAAGAAAAAAATTCAATTTTAAAAAGAAAATTAAATCGTATTAATAAGTAAACTCCTGCTGTCACTAATGTTGAAGAATGAACCAGAGAAGAAACCGGAGTTGGAGCTGCTATTGCAGCTGGCAACCAAGCTGAAAAGGGAATTTGTGCTCTTTTTGTTAGCGCCGCCGTCAAAATTAAAATTCCACAAATTAGTTCAATTTTTATGGTTGAGATTAAGTCAAAAGTTCCGTAATTTACAAAAAAGATTAATCTTAAAATAATTATCACATCCCCAACTCGGTTTCTAATAATTGTTATCATTCCTGAATTATATGAATTTACTCTTTGGTAATGAATAACTAAACAGTAGGAAACTAAGCCTAACCCATCTCAACCCAAAATAAGTATAAATATTCTAGGTATTAAAATTAAGAAAATCATAGATAAAACGAACATTAAGACTACTAGGCAAAATGAATTCTTATTTTTATCTTCTTTTATATATCTATTTCTGTAAAATATTACTATTCCCGAAATTAAAAGTACAGTAAAAGAAAATCTTCTTCTTATTCAGTCAAGTATAAAATAGAATTTGATATCGACATTCAAAATGGATATTAAATAATATTCTAACACGTATATATTGGCTTCTTTAAACGAGATTATAAAGAATAACATTATTATCAATCTCAACAAAACTAGTAAAACCCCTCAATAGATAAAAATTGTTTAATGAATTCAAAATCTTCTATAAATCCACAATTTATAATTTTTATATATAAACTAATTAAACTTAAGCTCATTGGCAAAAAAAAGAAGTTTTTAAAACTCAGAAGATTAATGGAAATAAATGCAAAAATAAAAGATTGAACTCCCGAAGATTAATTAGGTTAATTGATCACGTATACCAACCTTGTCCATGATTGATATGACTAAATATAAAAATAGAATAACAAGCTCTGAGAAAGATTATAAGTATAATAGGAAGAAAGAAGAAAATTCTAATCTTTAGCATACTTAACCTCAGAAAAAATTCTCCAAATAAATTTATTGTTAAAGGTGCTGATATATTAACAATTCTAAACAAAAATCATCATAGAATTAAAGAAGGAAAAACTGATTTTAAACCTTTTAATAGAATTATTCTTCGCGAAAACATGCGCTCATAAATTAAATTAGCTAAACAGAATAATCCTGATCTGCAAAGCCCATGGCCTACTATTAGAAGAAGAGCCCCTAAAGAACCAAATATTGAAAAACTTAATATCCCCCTAAAAACAATCCCTATATGAGAAATAGATGAGTATGCAATTAAAGATTTAATATCAGTTTGATATAAACAAAAAATTCTAATCAGTACTCTCCCTCACATTGATACAGAGACAAAAAAATTCCTGTAAAGAATAATTTTATTAATAATTAGTACCTTAAACCGAAAAATACCATAGATCCCTAATTTCAAGAGAACACCAGCTAAAATTATTGAGCCTGAAATAGGGGCTTCTACATGTGCTTTTGGCAACCACAAATGGAACAAAAACATGGGAATCTTTACAATAAACCCCGCTATAAGAAAAATAAAAAAATTATCTAAAGAATAATTCACCCACTCTAAATAAATATAATTTAAACTAAATGAGCCCTTTAAATATTTAATAATTATAACAAATATTGGAAATGAGCCTATAATAGTATATATAAGTATGTAGTAACCAGCCTGAAGTCGCTCAGGCTGGTTACCCCACCCAAAAATTATCATAATAATAGGGAATAAAACCGATTCAAAGAAAAAATAAAATGCCAATAAATTTCTTACTAAAAAACAAGTAATTAACAATATTATTATTAAAATAACATAAAATATAAAGTTTTTTTGCAAAAAAACTTTATTATAGATTCTAGCTTTAATTATTAAAAAAGAAATTCATATCGTCAAAATAATTAATAAAGAATTTAACGGATCCATGTTAAATTGGTAGTCCATTTCTCTTCTTTCTATCGTCGTGATTTTAAGAAAGAAAAATAGGATTATGATTAAAATCATTAATATAATTTCAAAAGCTTTAAAAAAAAAAGAAGTTCATAGAATCAAAATTCTCGAAAGTAAGCTTATTAACATTTAATTAACCCAAATGAATTCATTATCTCATTTCCATAATGAAAGTTGAACAATACTAATAATCTTAACCCCATTGCTGCTTCACAAACTACTCTAGTTAAAAATAAAAACACGTTTAAAACATTTAAAAGGCAAAAATTTAGTAATAATAAAATCATCATAGATATATACATAAATTCAATTCTTATTAAAATTATTATTAAATGAAACCGATTTAAAACTAATGAAATAACACCAATGGTATACAAAATTAAAGTTATTATTATCATAAGTTTAAATAATTTAAATAAAAATATTGGTTTTGTAAACCAGAATTGGGAATTTCCTTTAAACTTTAATCAGAAAAGAATTTTTTCTCTTTAAATCTCCAAAATTTATATACAATTTATATATTATTTTCTGATTAAAATTAACATTATTTTATTTTTAGCAATTTTATTAATTTCTATAAGTCATCCAATAACCATATTAATTTCAGTAATCCTTCTTACATTATTTATTTCAATTTTTTTTTATGCAAACTCTTGTAACACATTATTCCCTTTAATTTTAATTCTTTTAATCTTAGGTGGCATATTAATTATTTTCTTATATATAATTAGTTTATGCCCCAATAAAAAGATAGATTTTAATTTTAAAATTCTATTGGCATCTACAATTTTCTTGTTATTTAATTTTGATTCAAAAGCATTTAAATTTTTAAATGAGGAATTAACCAAAATTTATTTTTCTCCTCAGATTGTAATAATATTATTGATTATAAACTACTTAATAATTACTTTAATAGTTGTATTAAAAATACTGAATTGAATTTCCTCCCCATTAAAAAGATTTTAAACTTATGACAAAACTTATAAATCCACTTGTTAATCTTCCTACCCCTTCAAATATTTCATATATATGAAATTTTGGCTCTCTATTAGGCATTTGTCTTGCATCTCAAATTTTAACCGGGCTTTTTCTGGCAATAAATTTCTCTAGTGATATCACTACAGCTTTTTCTATAATCTCCCATATTCAACGAGATGTAAACTACGGTTGGCTTATCCGTTCAATCCATGCTAATGGTGCATCTCTTTTCTTTATCTTCATTTATACCCACATTGGACGAGGGATTTACTATTCTTCTTTTTTCTTCGGAAAAGTTTGACTCTCAGGAGTAATTATTATCTTTATTTTAATAGCTACTGCGTTTTTAGGCTATATTCTACCTTGAGGCCAAATATCATTTTGAGGGGCCACTGTCATTACAAATTTAATTTCCGCTATCCCCTACTTAGGCCAATCAATCACATACTGAGTGTGAGGTGGGTTTTCTGTCGACAATAATACTTTAATCCGGTTCTTCTCATTGCATTTTATTCTTCCATTTTTATTACTAATTATGTCACTAGCCCACATCATATTAATTCATGAAAAAGGCTCTTCAAATCCTTTAGGGATTTCAATAAATCTTGATAAAATTTCTTTCCATCCTTATTTTACAATCAAAGACATCTTAGGCGTTTTCTTAGTGTTTATTTTATTTTTCTATGTTTCTCTACTTAATCCCTATTTTTTAATGGATGCAGAAAATTTTAACATAGCTAATCCTATAATTACACCCCCTCATATCCAGCCAGAATGATATTTCTTATTTGCTTATGCAATTTTACGTTCAATTCCTAATAAATTAGGAGGGGTTTTAGCTTTAGTAATGTCAATTCTAATAATTTTAATTCTCCCCATTTTAATGAATAATAAAATTTCGTCCTTTTATTTTAGAAATATCAATAAAATAAAATTTTGATTTCTAGTTAATATTTTTGCTCTTTTAACATATCTAGGAGCCATACCAATTGAGTACCCATACGATTTAATAAGGAAAATTATTACCTTTCTCTATTTTTTTATTTTTTTGGCATTCCCATTATTTTAAGCTTTTTAACTATATAAGTATATATTTTGAAAATATAAAAAAGAGTTTTCTCTATAAGCTTGAAATTTCAATTGGTTATTAGCCATTAGAAAATTCTAAATTTTCTGCATTTTTCTGCCAAATTGAAAAACCTTTTTTATTCCAAACTTGTGTCTATCGGTTATCTCAGCATATAAAAGAGAGGTATGTTAAATTTTACGGGTAAATCTCGCGGTATTTAAATATAAACTGATTTTGAGGTAGATGCCATCATCTTTTTTTTTCCCCGAATTTATTATTTAATAAATGTGTGTACGACTTAGTATGACCCTTTGTTACATCTATGCGGTCCAGTAGATGTGATAGACGGAAGTCGCCCCTTATTTACAATAGATGTAATCATACTTTCGTAAAAGCCTTAAATCTAATTTTAAACTGCAAATTTAAAACTGAGTTAGCCTCTAAGGCTTA